TCTTATAAAGAGCAATGTAATAGAGCATCAATAGAGATTCATCAATAATTAGATGAATATCTGTTAAAAATCAAGAGCCTTAAGTCAATAAAGACTGAGAAGGTTGACTCAAGAACAAATTTTATTTTCTTTTTATTAAATATTAAATTAAGAAATATTAAATTAAGATTAAATTAAGGCTCCATTGGAGAATTCAGACCTAAGCATTAATCGAGAAGCGATGGGGACGACGGAACCCGTGAATGCAAAGGATTCTATTGAAAATTGAAAATGAATCCTAATGAGTTATCGGGTAGGATGGCGGAACAAACCAGAGACCACTTCATTTCTTTTTATTCTGATATTCTGATTCTGAGAGGTCATGAGTTAACCCGACAACTGAAATAGATATTGAAATTGAAAGAGTAAATATTCGCCCGCGAAAACTTTATTTAAATTTTATTTGATTGGTAAATTTTTGTTAATCCGATATGAATATGATAAAAAAGACAAAACAAAATAAAGATTCGTTATAACATTATAACAAAAACAAGATAAGACATTATCTATAAATAGAAAAATAGAATCCATGTTTAATTACTTATATATCTATCCAATATATATCCAAACAAGATATACAAATTTCTAATAGATAAGATAAAATCTCAAAGCAAAGAATCCCAGGATTCAATCTATTATTCATTAACTACCTGCATATCTTAAGAATAAAATAAAATATTTTTTGAGTCCTTTTTTTTCGCGAGGAGCTGGATGAGAAGAAACTCTCATGTCCAGTTCTGTAGTAGAGATGGAATTGATAAACAACCATCAACTATAACCCCAAAAGAACCAGATTTCGTAAACAACATAGAGGAAGAATGAAAGGAATATCTTATCGAGGTAATCGCATTTGTTTCGGTAGATATGCTCTTCAAGCACTTGAACCCGCTTGGATTACATCTAGACAAATAGAAGCGGGGCGCCGCGCAATGACACGAAATGTACGCCGTGGTGGAAAAATATGGGTACGTATATTTCCAGACAAACCAGTTACGGTAAGACCTACAGAAACACGTATGGGTTCGGGGAAAGGATCCCCCGAGTATTGGGTAGCTGTCGTTAAACCGGGCAGAATACTTTATGAAATGAGCGGAGTAGCCGAAAATATAGCCAGAAAGGCTATTTCAATAGCGGCGTCAAAAATGCCTATAAAAACTCAATTCATTATTTCAGGATAGCAATATAGAACCAAAGGAAAGAAGTCTTGGGAATAAAAAAACAATTGCGAGTTTCCTTTTTTTTGACAAACAATATTTCTTTTTTTCTTCGTCCTTTGTTACATTGAAAGAAGAGATTAAAAAAATGATTCAACCTCAGACCCATTTGAATGTAGCAGATAACAGCGGGGCCCGAGAATTGATGTGTATTCGAGTCATAGGAGCTAGTAATCGCCGATATGCTCATATTGGTGACGTTATTGTTGCTGTGATCAAGGAAGCAGTACCAAATACACCTCTAGAAAGATCAGAAGTGATCAGAGCTGTAATTGTACGTACTTGTAAAGAACTCAAACGCGACAACGGTATAATAATACGATATGATGACAATGCTGCAGTTGTCATTGATCAAGAAGGAAATCCAAAAGGAACTCGAATTTTTGGTGCGATCGCCCGGGAATTGAGACAGTTAAATTTCACTAAAATAGTTTCATTAGCTCCTGAGGTATTATAAGACGAGACCTCAATATAGTTATAGTTATAGTATTTAAATTAGAGTATTGAAATGACATAGATTTATTAGTTGATTGTGTCTCACGTATATACCTTTACTAAGTAAAAAAAAACACGTTGGTTATATCAAAATTCGGGAGCAACAATAATTTTAGTTTACCATGGGTAAGGACACTATTGCTGACATAATAACCTCTATACGAAATGCTGACATGAATAGAAAAGGAACGATTCGAATAGGATCTACTAACATCACTGAAAACATTGTTAAAATACTTTTACGAGAAGGTTTTATCGATAACGTAAGGAAACATCGGGAAAGCAACAAATCGTTTTTGGTTTTAACCCTACGACATAGAAGGAATAGAAAAGGACCATATAGAACTATTTTAAATTTACGACGGATCAGTCGACCCGGTCTACGAATCTATTCTAACTATCAACAAATTCCTAGAATTTTAGGCGGGATGGGGATTGTAATTCTTTCTACTTCTCGGGGTATAATGACAGACCGGGAGGCTCGACTAGAAGGAATCGGCGGAGAAATTTTGTGTTATATATGGTAATCTGGCTGATATCCGAATCATATCCGAAACTTTCCATTTGTGAAAAAAAAAAGGACGGGTTGTCTAATAGAACTCCTCCTGCCCTACAGTAGTTGATACGTCAAGGAAGTTTTACCTGGAATAAAAGAACAAAAATAGATTCATGGAGGTTTAATTAGTGAATCACTTCCACTCCGGATTCCTTTAGATAATGAAGATCTGATTCTAGGTTATGTTTCAGGAAGG